CGAAAGAGCTTACTTTTGATGGCATGAGCTTGTGAAGTCCCACAGCGGATATTCCTCCAACAGCGGATTCGATACCATCCATACAAGCAGCGGATTCTACCCCCTGACTTGATTCATCGGAGATTGACGGGTGTGATCGCAAAAAGTCTTTTGAAAGGGTAGCGGGTAAGACCTCTAATGCCGTGAGTGGAATTAGTCCTAGGCGCACTATCTAAGAGTAAGTAAGAGCCAATTAACATTATCTTTCTCTTTCTCGCTGGGAAAAGAGCTTATTACATTACATCTGTGCCAAGCTTAGGAAAGCCGGTAATTCCTTCAATAGCAGCGGATTCTGTGCATCAATTCCTTGCCAATGGCTCGCTTCGAAAGAAAGAACTCTTCTTTACACAATTCTCAGTCATATTCAATCTCGAAAGACCTCCGTCACTTCTTCCCTGTTCCCGCCTTAGGAACACTCACTCCCGTCGACGAGAAGGGAAAGGAGGCACTCACTGAGGCGACAATCCCATAAAGGAAGGGGTCCAATCTGCATGTGTTAAGCACCGCGCATTTAAGAAAAGAGAGAAGCTAGCGTCCGATTCCATGCTTCCCTATGCTATAGAATCGCGGACGATGTCGATGCATACGGACGATCTCTTGCCGCTGTTGGAGAAGGAGCTGGGATCTTATCCGCTTCGGAGGTTGGAGGAGGTTAATCAATAGGGGAATCAGCTGGTATTTAATCTTCCTCTATCAATTTCTTTTTATTTCATGGACATCTGATATTCATTTTTAAACCAAACAAGGATTCAATTCAATAGAAACTTCAATTCTACCCTGTGTGGTAGCTTTCTTTCCTTAATGCCCTGGGAGAGGACTGTAAGCTTCGTTGCTTTTGAGTTCTCTCTTTCCTGCCTTACCTTAATAGTAGCTAAAGTTTCCTTAAAGTTCTGTTAGTGGCATAAGGACTCGCAGCTTGTTGTTAGCCCTAGTAGCTACTTGCTTTATAGTTCTTCCCCAGGTTCCTAAAGGTCCTAGATTTCCAACTGGAGTTTACTTTGGCAATGCGAGTAGGGCTTGCCCTTTCCTCTTCATCAAATGATCTTCGCAACTTCTTATGGATTGGGATCTTTGCTTCACCGACCGAGTCAAGACCAAAAAGCAGTTCTTTCTGGAGCCTCAACAGCAGCTGCGTATCGACGTCTAACAGTGGCAAATCAAGCCTCATTGCAACCCAACCCACAGGGAGACCGTCCAAACGAACTCCCTTCGTGAATGATTCGAGTTATACTGAAATAATATATATATATATTATAGACTGCCCCTTAGATTTCTGGAGAGAGGAACCAAGCGTAGAACTGATTGGAATCCTAGAAATCCATTTGGCTTGTCCATTCGATTGACAAGTCCGGCTTTCCCCCTTTCTCTTAGATCTAGTGTGGACCGCCTTTCCATTGCTCGTATCCGCTTCTTTATCATCTCATTTGCTTGATGAATATGCGCTTTCAAGCCAATCCCTTTCCCTGCCAGGCAAGCCCAAGATTGAGCCTGAGACGCATCGGTCTTTCCAATCAGAGTTCTACCCCACGATGGGGGATTGAAAAAGCCACTTTCGCTTTCATTCAACGGTTGGAAGCGAATAAGCCAAAGACAATGGACTTCTCCAACCTTCCCCTCTGAGCTTGACTCTGATGAGCTTGAATCCGATCCCAAATAAAGAATAAAGAACTTCCCTAATCGAATCGGAAGCTTATGAGGATTAGGCGCACGATCCTTATTATGATTTAATCAGTTTCACTTTCATTCTCCAATGAAATCTGAAATCAATGGTTTTTGAGTCCCACTGGCAGAGGTGAGAGTTCTCGCCTTCACGTCTTCAACGAAACCAACAGCCACTCTGCTCACTCTTCTTTATTGCGTAAAAAGCGTATTTTGCAGCAACCCTCTTAGTTAGAATCTCATTTCTCGTCTGATCGTCTTCAAAATCGTCTGAACTTGATACCTCTTCCCTGGGCGAATTCAAGGATTCCAATCAGCTCAAGGATTAGAATCAGTTCAACACTGCAGTCCATGCGAGGCCAGATCTTCAAAGAGGGTCATCTCTGGCTAGCGCCTCAATCTCAAGATCGATTAAATGGGCAGTTTCCTATAAGAAAATAGGACATCTCGAGTTTCGAGCGGATCATGTAAACCACCCTTCTAATCAGAAGCGCATGCTTGCGGGGATCCGAAACGATTGTGTTACAGGCCGCGGAAATGCTCTTCTATATTATATACATATTTCTTAGTTGTAGCTTACCGTTCGAACGTGACCTCTTTTTTGTGCTATTGCTCAGCTAGCTCTCACTATCGGTTTCGTACGTTATCCCCGCTCTACTGGTTGTTCGGCTAGTGTTTGTTTTCTCTATGCCGTCCTCCACCCTATAGTTCTTAGTATACGGTTAGGTAGGGAACATTCTTTCCTATCTTTATTATTCCACCCGCGTTACCCTCTATTCTATACTCTTAGATCAGTCGTCGCGGATGAAACCGTTACATATGCAATGCAATTCTTTGGTTGTCCGTACACGTGCAAGAGAAAGCTTTCCATCATCGGTCAGTTGTTTTCGCTCCAGACGGTCGTCGCACGAGCCTGAACCCGACGGATTACGTCAAGCAGTTCTCTGGATTAGCAAGAATTCGTGTCACTGAGAATCGGGAAGAAAGGAAGAGAGCTCTACGAAATGTCCGTCACACGACGCGGCCTGGGCTTTCATAGCTTCGATGAGACTAAGTGGTCCCTGACATTCCACCCGTCTTTAAGGGTCGATAGCTCTCCAAAGTTCCGACTCTCTCTTTCTATACGCAAAAATTTGAATCACCTACTGGATACGCCCCTTCTGGCACAACACACACTCCCACTCACAAGAGCACACCTGAAATTCGGATAGAGCACACCACCCTAATCCCTAAACCAAGGAAAGGACCGCGGTCATACTTTTAAACGAGATGGCCTGACACCTGGGGCGATTGATCGATTCTCCCGTTGACTCGAATTCTTCGTTCCCGAAGGATACCAGTACCAGACTAATAGAATCGTCGAGCACTATAATCCGACGGACCGACCTAGTGATAGGAAGAGAAAGAGCAGCTCGCAACTCGCAACTGGCGAGCGATCGATTGGCTCTCTGTTAGAGGAACCCGAAAGGCGAATTCAGGCACAATCTAAGGATTGATAGATCGATTGGGGATTGATTGAGTGCCCTATTAGTATTAGAGAAGGCCGATGGGTAGACCCAATATCTATCAGTACTCGCGATCTGGGGAGTACCCAGGGAACTCATAAGGCCTCTACATTGAGGGAAAACCTGCTCTACGTGAAAAAGGGTAGGGAACTCCGCTCTACTTCCCACCCTCGTACTATGGCAATGAATCAAATCTCCCTCAGGGGTTCAGGCTCCCGGGACCATGTAGGAGATAGCTGTGGAGAGAGCCAAAAAGGAACGACGAGCTTCGTTGGTGGGAGTTGTTCTTGCCTGACAAGGCATTGGGCTACGAAAGCAGTAGTAGAAGTAGTCGAAGAAAGAAGAAAGAGTTAGAGAGGAATAAGCGAGTTTCAGAATCATGTAAAGCCTCTTCTTTGCCCGGATAAACACAGTAAATCCTCAGAAAAGGTACAAAATGGCTGGTAGGCAATGGTAAGAATATATCCGTATGGGATGATTGGTGGTGTACCAAAAGATAGGGTAAATGAAGCTGGGTGTGTTCAGCCTTGCCTGCAACCTTCGAGAGGTATGAATATGAATATACAGGTTGATCTATCTATATAAAGAAATATGTGATCCAGGCCCATGGTGCATCTATCCTTCTTGTATACCCTACATTCGGGGACATTCGGGGTTAGGGCTTCCTGTTGTTTCAAGAGCTTTTAGGAATGAATCCTTAGCTAGCTGTTCTAACCCCTCTTTATGGTCCTTTTCGCCCAGTGGTTAGAGGACATCGGCTTTGATGGCAAAGGAGGTTCGATTTAGCACACCGTAATGGATAGGTCCTCATTAATGCCTGCTTTCAGGCAGTCTTTGTTCAATACTTGAAAAAATAATATTATCATTAAGAGAGGTAGGGCAGCTCTACGTATTCCAGTTAGATCTCTAATTGTTTACTGTATGTCTTACGTCGTAAGATGGATTGCCAACTATGCCCCCGTTGTTCAAGGAGAAAGTCGTCCTCTCCTTAAGTTCATGTTGATGTACTTACTTCCCTTTCAAAAGGGCATGGGCCGGGATTGAGACGCGGATGTATTTATATATATTCCTTATTATAGAATAGAAGGGAGTGAACTGCGTATGCCTTGCCTGATTACTTGACCTCCGGCTAGCTCTAAAAAGAGGCTACTCGATTATTTATTTCTAGCCCTTATACCACAGAAAGAATCAAAGAACTAAAAGCTTTTCTATTTCTACTAGAATAATCTATTTCCAAAAGTACATCTTACTCTGTGTAGCGCAGCACCCCGCTATTTTACAGCTTAGCCCCAAAAAGACTGACTGGGCCGGGGTCAGACTTCTGTTAGATTAAATACCGTCTCGAGTGGAATGTTCCCTATCAACATCACCGAAAACAAGCTTCGCCTTGCAAGCTACGGGCCCCGCCTTTACTATCTATTAGTGCTAGTGCCCTGGTTCATTTCCCGATCAGCCAATCCGCAGAATCGGTGTCTGATGAATCGTCTTGCTTCGAGTCTGGCTGTCAGATGACCTTTACGGAATATATAAAGAAAAAGGCCTATTCTCTCTATACGATCATGAGAAATTCGACATAGCAGGCAAATGAACCCGGGGTATGGATCAACGCCCTCGCTCTCAAAGAGATTGTTGACCTCAGACCCTCGAAAGGAAGTCCCTGAGAAAGGAAGGTAACGGCTGGCTAGCCTCTACTACTATGGTTCTCCTTCGCAAACGTCACGAGTAAGAGGAATCAAAACTTACAACCATTCAGAATAAGCTCTACCGTCTTCGCCAGGGCATTTGACTTGTCGGCCGAGAGCTGGCCTTTTGAGATAACCGATTAGGATCTTAACAGTCTTTTTAAAGGACTATAGCTGCCACTTGGTCTTGGTTTAGCTGACTGAGCTACGTGAGCGACTTTGGATTGATTGCTCCTAGGACCGGGAGATGACTTAGCTACTTCAGAGTTTGGATTCCATGGTTCAATCCTTACCTGTCTGTTCGAGCTATTCCATACAACCGGATCACGAGATTCAATTGGTGATAATAGCTGATGCGAACTCGGCAGTGCTACCGAAACCACTGCTATTCTTTTTGCATCTTCTGTTGCCTGGAAAGAAAGTTTACGAGGGAGATCAAAAGTGGGACCCCGAACCGCTTGACTAATTGGGAAGTACTTGTTAATCTCTGCTTCAACACAGAAGAGAGCAGCTCTCTTAGCACGAAATCTTCTTTCTTTTAAAGGCCCACGCGGCGGTTGATCCACCATAAAATCCTTCCCATATCGGGTCTACCCCACCAATCTATTGTTTGCTAAAATGCCTGTTTTCCTCCTTCCTTCAACCAGGTTTGAAAAGGGGCTCCGGACCGAGCGAAGGCAATATATATATAATGCGGATAGGCGGCAAGCCATCATTCCTCAGAGAGTCAATCGCTAGGCGGGTCCTCCGTACGAGGGCAATATACATACATATATTAGCTGACCGCCTACCATTGTGGAAAGCTTACAAAAAGACAGGTGCTCGATAAGGGGTTGCTGCTTTCCGTAGCTACAGAGCTTACTTACAGACCGGAGTGTGCTGCGGATAGGTGAATTGATTGAAAGTTTTTACCATCTCGTCGAGTGTGAAGAAGGGCTAGTCCCGGTCTTCTTCTCTATGGAAGAGTTGCTGTTCACCCCCCTATTGATTAGGGGCTGTGAGGAAAGGATAAAGTCTTCCTGGCGAACCTATACTGCCTAATCCCATCTCCTTGCTTATGAGTCGGTGCTGCAGAGGGATATCTCGCCCTTCGAAGTACTGTTCAGACGTGATTTTTCGATCCGTTATTACACTTTCATTTCAGATGTTCTCTTTATTATCATAATATGATAGATGAACAATTCTTGGTCTAAAACTCGCTATCTAGATAGAGTTAGTTGCCGCACCATACTCCCTCATATATCAATAATTGCAAAAGTGTCCTTCTGTCTGAAAGTGAATGATCTCGTGAGGCTTTTCTACGGGAACTCACTTAAAGACTTTGTGCATCTTCCTAGCTATTCATCTTGCGCGCTAAATGAACTAAACAAGTAAGTAAGAAGAGCTGTTCATACATACCCCGATAGGGAACCGTTGTTATCAGTAGCAAGCTTATATTCGATACTACCCCATTCGAAGAGTGTTTGGTAAGGATTGAACCATGCCCAAACTTTCGCCTTGGAATCCACACACTTGGCTTTCATTTAGCGAATAAGAGGAATTGATATGAGAAGATGGAAGACCGAACGGGAACTAAGCTCCCTAACACCGTTTGATTAACCAATCGATTCCCTTAAGAGGAGCCGATCGGAACTCCTAAAATTCAGCCGTTTCTCATTCATCTATATGAAATGAACTTAGATCGTTTTGAGAACCTGCTTCCGAGGGGAAAGTCAATTCTGCGAATTCACTGCTATAAGATATACATGTCTGGCTCCGTTTCATTTCTTTCGGTCTATTCTTGACCCAATCCAATAACTCATAAATAGGCCTTGTCCGTTGGGCTGCTCAGAGTCTTAGATTAACGGAGGCTTGGGCGGCTGGTTAACGGGATGGGATCTGGTGGTTGGAACCCCAATCTCGGAACGAAGCCTTACCTCTCGAAGAAAGTCAAACACTTTGATGAGTGGAGAGGACAACTGCTTACTACGGATAGCCCGCCCCCTTGTCCAGTAAGTTCCAGCCAGTGCCTAGCTGACAGAATCCTATTACTTCAAGATAAGAGAGGCAGCGAGGAAGCTGACCATTTGGCTACTTTTTCCGAATTCTTTTACTCTCTCTATAGGGATGGATTCTTCGTAATAGATACTACAGCAAGGTACAATGCCTTGTTAGGAAGAGACTGGATTGGCAGCCCTGGCTTAACCTATGATCCAAAAAAGACTCAAAGCGGTGTAACTGGAAAGGTGTGAAACAACGGATTATGATATATTACCCAGGACATTGGCTTCCGCCATCCTTTCGTTATTACTCCTCACGCGTGTAATATTACCTTACCTCTTGCTCGTCTTGCTCGTTGGTCTTGGAGAGTGAGACTACTGCTCACGTCCCGCTCAAGCTATTCCTTCTATGGGGCATTTCCTGATCAAGAGATCACCAGCAAGAATCTAAGGTTGTGACCCGGGGCTGACACATTTCGTTCGCCTTCCGGTCCGGTGTGGTCGTATGAAGGGAAAGAACTTTATTACTATACGATGCACCTAGTCTTGAAATTTATACCTTGACGACTTTAAGGAGTAGCCCAGCCTATTTGGGGTACGAGTGGCGCTGTAGCTAGGCTAGCATGTTCTGTGGGAAAGCCTTCTTCGGAGCTGTTCCTATCTCTACTGCCTATCCAATCCAACATTTGCTCCGAAAGAGGAGTTTCGGGGTGACTTGTCGGAGTTGTCGGAGTAGCAATAGCAAGCGGTAGCCGTATCAGCTCAGCCCAGTAAAGCAGCTGTTAAAGACGAGTTGATCTTCCCCGCCGCGTAAGTCGCAAGTCTTAGTGGATCTACATGTCAGTTGGGAAAAGGTGTCCCTTCTCCGTCTCCGTGTGCTCCTAGCTCGACCTCGTCTCCATCGCGTTGAGAGAGACTGCCTTCTCCGCTTCCTCGAAGAGGGGTATTCTGAGCGCAGAAAACCTTACCAGCCCTTTTCATATGTCAAGGGTATGGAAGAGGGAGGTTTGTTCTGCTAATTCAGTCTGAGGGTCCGTGGTAAGCAGAATGGGGAATGGAAAAAGTATAAAGAAGAGGCTTTTTTCGAAAAGTGGGGATGACAGCGTGTGAGAGAAAGAACTACGTTCGAGACCCCAAGTGAAGCGGGGCTGTTCTTATTGTTTTTTATTTCTATAGGTGAGGCTTTTTTGGAACTCATTCATAGGAGTTTTTTTTTCCAAGTGGATTTTGGGATATTTTGGCCCTCTGTTCTAAGCTAAAGTGAAAGAGGAAGAAATGGGGCACATAATAGGAATAGGTTCTTATTTTATATGTTTCATAATGACTTCCCAGCACCGGAGGAATGATGCTTAACCAGCCCTACAGACAGGAATGGGGTTCCAGTTCCGCCCTTGTCCTGTATCGAAGGAAATCCTTATAATTGCTCTAAAAAGAAGGCTCGAGCTCAGACCTGAAAACGAGAGTGAGAAGGTAGCACATCTGGTATCAAAAGGCTTTTAAGACGCGCTCATCAAGAAAAAGGGAAATGGTCATATAAAGAAAGAGATTGAATGAAGCGTGAGACACGAATCAGTCTTTCGAAAGAAGGGGCGCCTCATTCAATTTCCATTAAGAAAGGAACCCCGGTAAGAAAGGAAGCCTAGCAGGGCATTTGAATCTACAAAGAAGTCCCAGCATGAATGAAATTCATTAAAAGCGAGGAACTCTTTAGCCCTCATCGACAAGACGAGAAGATTGACTTAAGATTCCGTTTGGTCGCTCAGCTATCTCACCTAGGCAGTGAAGGAAGGGCGGTATGGGGACGGTTTCGCCTTTGCAACGCTCGAGTGCTTTAGCCAGGCATCACTCGCGGAAGCGAAATCATCAACTTCGGAATAGTTTCGAGAGCTTATACTTAGAATCTAGCTTTCGGAGTAGTGGAAAATAGCATAAATAGGGGGTTCGGGCTATCAGGCATGAGAAAGGTAATGTACTTCACTTGGCTGACCTGAGTAACCAAATGTTGAACTTCGACCAGGGTTGAGTTTGTCGAATCGATCGGCTAAGGAGGATGACAATGAATTCTCGTTCCAGACAGCGGCGGGGGATGGTGTAGAATTCGAACAACACCCGTTTACGTCTTTGTCTTTATCTAATTTTCAAGACAGTGCAGCCGTTGCTCATCATCCGCGCGCCCCTACTATTGGTCGTGCTTGGTACTACTAAATGGGCGTTCTCCATTAGGTAAAATCGACTCCCTTTAAAAGATCTACTAATAAACGTAAAGTTAGAGAGAAGGTGATATGATTTTTGAAGAAAACAAAAAGTGGTATAAAAAAAGTTATGATACTCATTATGATATTTCTCCAAATGAGGATCATCATATGGAACGCGAGGTTCTATTTCATCCCCTCTTTCATCCAGCAGTTTTATCCAATCAAATCTTATCATATGCCAGATGTTATGGCATCTAATATTATAAAGCAGACTCTCTGTGGATAGTGGTTCAGATATTATCAATAAATTTTGTTTTTATCATTCTTGTGTATCTTCTGCTCTTCTTTCTGTTGTTTTAGAGCTGTCTGGGGCTTTATCTGGAAGGAGAAAGCCTGTGTTATAGAGGAAGTCCAGTCCTCTTCAAGAACAATACATGTTCTAGTTTCGGACAAAAAACAAGGACACTCTTGGATGTTTTCCGTGGTCTATGCATGGGCTCAAGCTTGCCATCGGCATGAGACGTGGCAGGAATTCACTGAGATAGCGAATTCTATCTCTCTCCCATGGTTGGTCATTGGGGACTTTAACACTCTTCTCGATCTAGCTGAGAAAAGAGTACCCCTATCTCAAACTGAAGCCTTCCGGACCAGCACGGATTAATGTGGACTTCATGATCTTGGCTCCTCGGGCAATCCTGAAACAGGAAGGGAAAAGTCCTCCACCGGAGCAGGGCTGGATACCGAAACAGAAGAACCGGCTATAGGCAGAATCATGCTCATAGGAGCAATGCTTAAAGGACTTAAGGGTTCAGAAGACCCTGGGCTCTAGCCGGAGCCTCGTCTGCAGTACCACTTGTATCGGGTTCCGACACAAGGGTTGACATTTCTGTCGAAACAAAGAGACAAGTGTGAATCCTAAATCACGAAATACCAGCAAAGACGTGATTCTATATTCACCTTCCGAAAAGGATGGGAAGAGGTTTGGTGCTACTTTGATTGCTGCTTCTACCAGAGCCGGGACTAAAGCCTCTGTTACAGCAACTTCAGTCTCCAAAGCCCCGGATAGGGAGAGCGAAGCCTCCCCAGAGCCCGGCAAATCTCCTACAAAATTAACAGGAGTCAGAAAAATATAAGTATATGCTACGATAAAACCTAATATGTAAACTGTTAAGAAGGCAGTTACCAGATGGCGAGGGTTCGAAGTAAGAATCTGACGAAGAAGAGGCAGGAAAACCCGGGGGTGCATTCTCTCCCAGAAAGATGGGAGATTCTTGCTCCTCAAGGAATAGAACCCTCATCACTTCCCAATCTTCTATGAAATGGTCGCCTAATGAACAGTACCAATCAAAGGCGATCCCTTCGAGGGAGAGTGGAAATTGCCTAAGGCATAATGAAGAATTGCCTGCTGTAGGTCCACATTGTCGGAGGAACCTTCTTATGTGTTCCCGCGGATCACCAAAGCCTCTGTATTGGACGAACCTTGGTAGTTGATACCCCTCAGGGAACGGACTGTCGTATACCTCTGGAGGGTGTATGTGCACCGGTCTGAAACCGCCCATTTATCTTTGGTCAAGGGCCAATTCCAATATCTGATCGGACTCCCCTTCGAAAAGGTCATAGTCTTCGACAGTTTCATTTTCGTATTCCTCCCACTCTCGCATGTCAATATGTATTGCCCCGGATGCGTAGAAGGCTCGATAAAACTTGTTAGCGAGCACGTCCCAGCTTGATATGGATCGGGAAGGGAGATTGAAATACCAATCCAATGCATCTTCCCTGAGGGATAATGGGAACTGCCTCAACAACAAGGATTGGCTTCGGATGGCGGTGCCGCATCGGGCCAGGAAGAGTACCTGATGTCTTCTTGGACATCCCACCACGCCTGGGTATCTATCAAAGTGCGGAATTTCATATCCCTGGGGAACTCTGTCGACCCAAGCCGGATACGGGTGTCTCAGCAGATTCTTTTCCGGGACAAAAAGATCTGCTGGCACATTTATTCCTCTTAGTGCGATGGTGACCTGGGCATGCTGGTTATCGATTCTGGCCGCCTGAATCATGGCCTTTTCGCTGTCTAGGGGGCTTTGCGTCACATTCGCCCGAGCTGACTCGAAGTCGATATTTACTGTGATGGTATTGCATGACAGTATTTCAGGCTCTTCCTCGGAGTCAGCCTGCTTGAACCACTCCTTCGGGAGATACTCAGAAAACGTGATGGGTTGAGGAATTTGTTGTTCCAAAACCTCAAGGCTGGCTTTCTTTTCTTCTTGTTCTTCTTCTTTTTATAGGCCCGCCTTAAAGAAGAGATTCGAGGAGAGGTTGAGTATAACATGACTCTAAAGCCTCCCCCCTCCCGAGGTCAGAGCTTGCTATAAACCTAGAGAGAAGACGAGACCAAAGAAGCAGCTGCACCTAGAGTCTGCATCTTAGCGTCTGCGTCTTGTGCCTAGCTTCCTACTAGCTACAGGCAAAGAGCGGATAAAACAAGAGCTCCTGCGGATATATCGGTTGCAGCTGCCGCTGTTAGTTCCATAGCCTAGCTACCATCCAATCTATTTTGTTTTGTCTTGATTTACGACCACCCTCAACGCGTTAGGGAGTAACGTCTAATAGTTTCCTTTGCTTTCTCTTTTGAGGGTTATATCAAGCAAAGACAGAAGGGAATGTATGATTTGCAGTAAGCTAGCGATGATGGATTGCTTTGAATCAACATCACTATTACTTTACGACTTTCTCCTTGCTATAGGTACGAGCGTACCTTCTTCCTTTATCGGAATATAGGACTATATTGCTGTTCATATATATCCCTTCCCAAACCGCAGCACAGGCACGTGAGCGAGGGCTCGTTACCAGCTCTGATTCTCCTCCGGGGGGTTCTTAGGGGGGGCTAAACACAGCTTAAACTCCCATTACGTGACGGGGCGCTTCAACCTTCAAAGCCACAATTGAGCTAGCGGCAGTGAAAAGTCCTTAAGGCCGGCAAGCAATAGTAGCGGCAGTTCTTTGTTTGCCCTATGACCTTCTTTGCCGTAGTGCGTTAGCACACTCGTTTTGAAGACTCCCCATCCATTCGATCGTCTTTCTATTCGCAACGAGAAGTGGGCTAGCAGGTGCATCCGCCTACCCCACCTCTGAGCACCCTTATGGTATAGCCATTCCCCTATAAAACTCCAGCGAAGAGTTCTTTTTTAGTTTCGATCTTAGTTGTTTAGTGGTATAGTAATAGGAATGGAAATAGCATCCCTGAATGCGTGAATGAAGATCTCTCTCCGTATGATCCGTATTCAGAGCGGGAGCTATCTATCTCCGAAAGTTCTGTCTGTGACACCAATTAGTATTCCTTGCCGAATGGGACGCGCGCTTGGAATTCCACCGTGTGACGACTCGCCTCAAGCGAGACATGTATTGCAAAACTGAACTATCGTTGAGCTTCGAACAAAGAGCAGGCATACTTCTCTCTCTGTGGAGCAGCTCATGGATTAGAGGGCGCCCCTAAGGAGGAGACCGGTAAAAAGGATTTTGTTTCCATGGCTTGGTATACCATATTCCTGGCTTTATCCGAACGGGTAATCCCTATACAGGCCTGGAGCCTTCAAAAGGAGTTGAGTGTGTAGATTGACTTTGATCAGTTCGCCAGCAAGTAAATATAGGAATGCTCAAAGATATGGGTGCAGGCTCGGGCGGGAATATCGAGTGGAGTTTCGTCGATTTGCAACTTCAAACAGTAGTTTGCGTGGGCCCGAGCAACTTAGTGAAAGGCCTCCCCTACCTACAACTATTCTCAGCCACTGCCCACACCGATGGTTGCTCTTGAAGACATCGACGACTCGAGGGAGAAGGCCACGTTCACTAAAGGGGCGGGCATGAGCTACTCATTTCATTTTGGACTGGAGAGCCCCGTCTATATGCCATATAGCTCGGCCCTTCCTAATCGTATAGGTATCCCGGGCCTTAGCACGGAGAGAATGAGGCATGCCTAACCACTGCTCTTACCTCAACTCCATTCCCTCTCCGGATCAAGGCAATAACTCATTTTTTTCTGACCCCATTCGTGGTGCACATCGGACGGCAGCCCTGGTTGTAGACCAAAGAAGTCTTTCTGGAGCATCAGATATCTCTCTTACCAATGACTCTCCTTTGAAGTCGATCATTGGCCCCCGGCTATCCCGTCAATAGCCCCATCCTCCTCATCTGGTCGGAGACAGGTGTCCCTTCACGTTCCTTCCAATCGATCCCAAAATAATGGCGAAATCCATTCCCAAAAATTCGACTGATCCATGCTATTCAACAACTTCTGGCCCGGCAGGTCATCCATCCCCCTGACTTGCCTATAATCCTCCTTCCTTTCGGGAGCCGGCCTGGCTCTTTAATCGGCGCCGGGAGTAAAGCATTATCCCTCCCATGCTCATCTGGTGGCCTCTTTATGGAAGATGAAGCTCTTGAACCCAATCCCCTACTTATTATCAATCTCTCCTCGGGAATATGATTCCTGCTATCATCCTCTTCGCCTGTCCTTCTACTCCCCGATATCCCCAAGCGGCTAATGAAATGAGACTTGACTATTATGGATACAAGATGAAACTAGAAATTGAATCATTTGGGCACACAGGGTCAGCCACCTTGCCTGGACTGGAGGTGTACGATCTAGACTTGAATTCTTTAATTACTTCAATTGAGTCGGGCAAAGAGTAAGGAATCGCCCCATCTTTATAAAAAGGGGGCAAGTGGAACTCAAATGGCCCGATCCGACTACAATGGGAGAGGGAGTGAAACAACCGTAACTACCTTTTTGCCATACCGTTAATAACATCTTTTATACGATTGGAGGTGGGGACATAGTAGCCCAATAGGCCAAGGAGCTATACTTTTTATTTTTTTAGTGCATTTCCGTCCCCCGAAGAGGGACGTCCACTTATTCTATGCATAGACGACATTTTCCTCCCGCATTGGGTGATCTCAAGCTCTCCACTTTGTTATATACTTAACATTCTATGTTCAAATATCTCACTCAACTTGAAAAGCAAACATTTCATTGATTACGGCTGCTCCAGTTTGCTTAAGCGGTGTGATCTCTCTATCTCCTTCCGCGCCAATGGACACTACTAAGGGTGATCCAGGTCCCCCTTCCCTACGTTCAACCAGGTGCCAAGGTTGAAGCTGAAGCCAAAATTTAGTTTAAGGCTAAAGTGGGTGGGCGAGCAGATGGACTAACACGTGGATAGGGAAGGTTGTGTCGCGCACTCGGCTTTGACTCCGAAGGAGAAAGCCGACCATAAGTGATTGGAAGTAGCTTAGGCTGACGAGACCATTCGACCGATAGGGAGATGTAGCTGGGGAGAGGAAGCGGGTCCACCTGTTGATTCGAAGAACCCCAAGTTTGGAAGGATGGGCAACTCCTTCCGAATACATATTTACAAAAAATAGGTATAGAAGAAATAGTTATAAAAGAGCGTAGCTCCGATCCTGATTCTTTAATAAAATTGAATCACCCGGTTATCTTGGTCTGTATCCTAGATCTTACAAGGTGTAAGATCCATATCCACAACCATCTGATCTGGGATCTTCCATCGGCACCCTCGAATGGTATCTTCAATAACTAGTAGGTTCATAACTTGATATCCTGGAGTTGGGATTCAGTCTAGACCCCTTACCTTCTTTGGTAGGATTGAAAGAGGTTGTTTTCCTCTCTGCATAGAGCTTGCCCACCTGTCTGTTAGTTATGGCTCACTGGGTGGTTTACCACCCCTATTCCAGTAGTTCCAGATGAAGGCACATCACATTCTTCCTATCCTTCTCGGCTGTTGGCCTGTTCTTTTGAATCATCAGAATAGTATTCATCCGTAGTCGTGGAAATCTGACACTGTGTCGAATCGGAATGAAGATCAGAGGCTAGGGCAGGGCCAAGAGCCTGATTGAAAGCAATAGATTTCTCTTCAATGCG